TATATTTTTCTTCAGCATTTAAGTTGATGAACTAAACCAGATAGTTATATGAGTGAAAGAAAACGGCTTCTAAATTTGCAGTAAAAAGTTGAGTCTCATTTCCTATGTACAAGAATCAAATGGTGAAAAAAGTAAACATAAGCAATAGAGATTGTTTACCCCAAGATTCGTGAATTGTCATGATAACTTGAAGCGGGTTCAAAAGATCAACTGTATGGAGTTTTTCTTGTCTATTACCATAGATGGATTTCCACAACAGGAGGTTTTTGAAAGAAAAAATAAGTGGATGGTTAGGAAGACCAAGATACACAAAGGATTAATAATTGAGATTATGTAAGTTATCCAACAGGATATTTCTGTACATAAAAGGAATTCAAATTGGGGCTTTACGTTCGTAGAAATGATCAAGAAGTACTCCCCATGATTCTGATCCAGAGTATGTTCCTATCCACTGAGTAAGTAAATAACTATCAAGAACGAAGTAATCTTTTACTTTGGTTAAAGGCCCTTTTTCTGAGAAAGGAGAATAGGAATGAAATAAAATAAATCAAAATAGAAAGAAAAGAATCTAATTGCAAAAGAAAAAAGGAGAGATGTCGTTGTTTTTTTCTTCCTTTTTCTTTTTTTGTTCTTATTCTTTCTTTCCTATAATTTTGATTTCTATTTAGAGAGATCAAATTTTTGTCATGATTCATGAACTAATCGACTCTCTAATTTTTTTCGTAATTGAAAATTCGAGGTTGAAATGTATATGTGATATTGCTATAAAGCACATTTTTTTTATTTTATTTAATGATTAAGGTTATTAATCAACAAAGCCAAATTAAAATTCTTAAAAGATGAGATAAATTCAGAAGCACTTATTTATTAATTTTAAATATAGCAGACAGAATTCCATTGGTCTAATTTGGGACCTTAGGATAGATTTTGACTCTATCTGACAAACATATCAAGATAAAGAATAGGAAAGGGCCCTTAGATTTATTTGTGACCTCTGAGGAGCCGTATGAGGTGAAAATCTCACGTACGGTTTTGTAATAGCGATGGGCACAGTGATGTTATCATCGACTATGATTATCTAACAGTTCAAGTACAGTTGATATAGTGGAAGCGCAGTCAAAATATGGTTTTTGGGGATGGAATTTGTGGCGTCAACCCATCGGGTTTATCGTTTTTCTAATTTCGTCTCTCGCCGAGTGTGAAAGATTACCTTTTGATTTACCAGAAGCAGAAGAAGAATTAGTAGCAGGGTATCAAACCGAATATTCAGGTATCAAATTTGGTTTATTTTACATTGCTTCATATCTGAATCTACTAGTTTCTTCATTATTTGTAACAGTTCTTTACTTGGGAGGTTGGAATCTTTCTATTCCGTACATATTTGTTCCTGAGCTATTTGGCATAAATAAAAGGGGTAAAGTCTTTGGAAGACTAATTGGTATCTTTATTACATTAGCCAAAACTTATTTGTTTTTGTTCATTCCTATTGCAACAAGATGGACTTTACCGAGGCTGAGAATGGACCAACTATTAAATCTTGGGTGGAAATTTCTTTTACCGATTTCTCTAGGTAATCTATTATTGACAACCTCGTTCCAACTTCTTTCACTGTAAAAGACCACAATATCCTAGATTCACGACTTGTCTCAAACAAGAGAAAGAAACAAGCATAAAATCTTTTTTATAGATATTCAACATATGCTCCCTATGATAACGGAATTCCTAAATTATGGTCAACAAACAATACGAGCCGCCAGATACATCGGCCAAGGTTTCATAATTACCCTGTCCCACGCAAATCGTTTACCTGTAACTATTCAATACCCCTACGAAAAATTGATCACATCGGAACGTTTCCGAGGCCGAATACACTTTGAATTTGATAAATGCATTGCTTGTGAAGTATGTGTGCGTGTATGTCCTATAGATTTACCCGTTGTTGATTGGAAGTTGGAAACTGATATTCGAAAGAAACGATTGTTGAATTACAGTATTGATTTTGGAATCTGTATATTTTGTGGTAATTGTGTTGAGTATTGCCCAACAAATTGTTTATCAATGACCGAAGAATATGAACTTTCTACTTATGATCGTCACGAATTGAATTATAATCAAATCGCTTTGGGTCGCTTACCAATGTCAGTAATTGATGATTACACAATTCGAACAATTTCGAATTTACCTCAAATAAACAATGAATAAACCCTTAATTCGATTCAAAAACATTACGAATTACGAAGGCTTAGTTCGGATCTAAAACAATGAGATTTTTGCTTGGGCAATTCAAACTAGTGGTTGCTTAATGAGACTCCTAGCTTAATTTAGATTGAAAACAAAACCGATTTCCATATTATATATTATAATAGTAATGGTTTCAAAGTAGATAAATGATATCAAAAATAGATAGGTTTAAACTACTCTTTCGACGAGTAAAGAATGGATAGTGGTCCAATAAAATAAAAGCATCCACGTCAATTTATACCCATTAGAATTTCATTCAATTAACAATTTCAAAGTATCATAAAAAATAGAAAAACTGCTTTTTCCTGGTCAGGTCAATAAAGTCATGAAATTCTTCGTTTTTGATTTTTTAGAAATTATAAAAAATGGATTTATCTGAACCAATACATGATTTTCTTTTAGTCTTTCTAGGATCGGGTCTTATATTAGGGGGTCTAGGAGTGGTATTACTTCCCAATCCAATTTATTCGGCCTTTTCCTTGGGATTGGTTCTTGTTTGTACATCGTTAGTCTATATTCTATCTAACTCCTATTTTGTAGCTGCTGCGCAGCTACTTATTTACGTAGGAGCTATAAATGTTTTAATCATTTTTGCTGTGATGTTCATGAATGGCTCCGAATATTCCAAGGATTTTCATCTTTGGACCGTAGGAGATGGAATTACTTCGATGGTTTGTATAAGTCTTTTTATTTCACTAATTACTACTATTTCAGATACGTCATGGTACGGGATTATTTGGACTACAAGATCAAACCAGATTATAGAGCAAGATTTTCTAAGTAATAGTCAACAAATTGGAATTCATTTATCAACAGATTTTTTTCTCCCATTTGAACTTATTTCAATAATCCTTTTAGTTGCTTTAATAGGTGCAATTGCTGTAGCTCGTCAATAAAAAATTTCTATTAAAACTTGGAATTAAAATAAAATTTTGTTCTGTCTTATCACATTCATTTTCCTTCAATTCTATTTGAATTCTAGCTGGATAAATAGAAAGACTTTAGGTCAATCTAGTACCAATATATTTCTTTGTTCCATACTTGTTATATACTAGTCTATTAAATTAGTTGAATTGTTGTTCATATTGAAAGGAGTCGAGATTGATAAGGAGTTGTTTAATGATTCTCGAACATGTACTTGTTTTGAGTGCCTATTTATTTTCTATCGGTATCTATGGATTGATCACAAGTCGAAATATGGTTAGAGCCCTTATGTGTCTTGAACTTATATTGAATGCGGTTAATATAAATTTGGTAACATTTTCTGATTTTTTTGATAATCGTCAATTAAAAGGAGACATTTTCTCAATTTTTGTTATAGCTATTGCAGCTGCTGAAGCAGCCATTGGACTGGCTATTGTTTCATCAATTTACCGTAATAGAAAATCAACTCGTATCAACCAATCAAATTTGTTGAATAATTAATAGTAATCATTTACATTCTAATATTGAGAAATCGATTTTAATTAGCATGTTTACTACGTAAAGTATGATCTTGTTTGCAAAATATAAGAAATCAAAGTATTTTGGCCTCTCTCATATCTCATAAACCAATCCAGAAAGGGGTTGATTAGAAAATTATGATAACTCATTGATTCATCTGGTATATAAATATATAATTCGTTTCTAAGTTTACTAGATCGAAAATTTAGAACATTAAAAAACGTATAGACCCAATGTCACATTCAGTAAAGATTTATGATACGTGTATAGGATGTACTCAATGTGTCCGAGCCTGCCCCACGGATGTATTAGAAATGATACCTTGGGACGGTTGTAAGGCTAAACAAATTGCTTCTGCTCCACGAACAGAGGACTGTGTTGGTTGTAAGAGATGTGAATCCGCCTGTCCAACGGATTTCTTGAGTGTACGAGTTTATTTATGGCATGAAACAACTCGCAGTATGGGTCTAGCTTATTGATACGTTCGAGAAAACTCTACTTGAATCCATTTAATTTTTTTACCGACAAACCTGTGCTCGAAAATCAAAATATTTTGAGCATGGGTTTTTTTGGTCTAAGTGTATCTTGTCTTTACTACGAATTATTTTCCTTGGTTAACAATAATTGTAGTTTTTCCGATATTTGCGGGTTCTTTAATTTTCTTTCTTCCCCATAAAGGAAATAGGGTAATTCGGTGGTATACCATATGTATATGTATTTTAGAACTCCTTCTAACAACTTATGCATTTTGTTATCATTTCCAATCGGATGATCCATTAATCCAACTAGTAGAGGATTATAAATGGGTCGATTTTTTTGATTTCCATTGGAGATTAGGAATAGATGGACTTTCTATAGGACCCATTTTATTAACAGGATTTATCACGACTTTAGCGACTTTAGCGGCTTGGCCAGTTACTCGAGATTCTAGATTATTCCATTTTCTCATGTTAGCAATGTACAGTGGTCAAATTGGATCATTTTCGTCTCGGGACCTTTTACTTTTTTTCATCATGTGGGAGTTAGAATTAATTCCTGTTTATCTACTTCTAGCCATGTGGGGAGGAAAGAAACGTCTGTACTCAGCTACAAAATTTATTTTGTACACGGCAGGGGGTTCTGTTTTTCTCTTAATGGGAGTTTTGGGTGTTGCTTTATATGGTTCTAATGAACCAACATTAAATTTTGAAACATCAGTTAATCAATCATATCCTGTGATTTTAGAAATAATCTTCTATATTGGATTTTTTATTGCTTTTGCTGTCAAATCGCCCATTATCCCCCTACACACATGGTTACCAGATACCCATGGAGAAGCACATTACAGTACTTGTATGCTTCTAGCCGGAATCTTATTAAAAATGGGAGCGTATGGATTAATTCGAATCAATATGGAATTATTACCTCATGCCCATTCTATATTTTCTCCTTGGTTGATGATAATAGGTACAATACAAATAATCTATGCAGCTTCAACATCTCTTGGCCAACGGAATTTAAAAAAAAGAATAGCCTATTCCTCTGTCTCTCATATGGGTTTCATAATTATAGGAATTAGTTCTCTAACCGATACGGGACTTAATGGAGCCCTTTTACAAATAATCTCTCATGGATTTATTGGTGCTGCACTTTTTTTCTTGGCGGGAACGACTTATGATAGAATCCGCCTTGTTTATCTTGACGAAATGGGCGGAATAGCTATTCCAATGCCAAAAATGTTCACGATGTTTAGTAGCTTTTCGATGGCTTCCCTTGCATTACCAGGTATGAGTGGTTTTGTTGCCGAATTGCTAGTATTTTTTGGAATAATTACCGGCCAAAAATATCTTTTAATTCCAAAACTACTAATTACTTTTGTAATGGCAATTGGAATTATATTAACTCCTATTTATTCATTATCTATGCCACGCCAGATGTTCTATGGATACAAGCTATTTAACGCTCCGAAGGATTCTTTTTTTGATTCTGGACCGCGAGAGTTATTTCTTTCGATCTCCATCTTTTTACCCGTCATAGGTATTGGTATATACCCCGATTTCGTTCTTTCATTAGCAGTTGACAAGGTCGAAGTTATTCTATCTAATTTTTTTTATAAATAAATAATTGGATGACTGAAATAAAAAAACCTATGTTTGTTTTTAAAAACATTCTTGGACAATGAAAAAAAGTCTTCTTTTTTTCTTCTCTTAATTTAAGAATTAAGTAAAAACAATGAAATTGAACTACATATGATAGAAAACCGTGTGAATCAAATATTGTATTGATGATTCACACGGCCCGCATGCTGGTTCATACAATGCGTCACCCGCTCTTGTATTTGTAATAACTTGTATTGAATTCAATTAAATGTTGATGGAAAAGAACCATAACTATGTAACCCTATTCCTAATAGATTGACCCCAAAATAGCATATCCAAATTATAAGAAAGCCTATAGACGCTACAATTGCAGAATTTGCACCCCGCAAATTTCTATTTGTTCGAGTATGTAAATAAATTGCAAATACGATCCAAGTAATAAATGCCCAAGTTTCTTTTGGGTCCCAATTCCAATATGACCCCCACGCTTCATTAGCCCATACCGCTCCCGAAAGGATTCCTATGGTTAAAAAAGTAAATCCTAAACTAATAACCCGATAACTCCAATAATCCAATTGTTGAATCAATTGGAACCTGTAATAATTTTTAGCAGAAAAAAACGAAGTATTTTCTAAAACATTTTCACCCAAGAAAAATGACTCGTTTAAAAAACCATTGCTCTATAAATATAAAAAGGCTTTCTGTTTTTGCGAAATGTAATCACTAGAAGTGCTACTGATAATAACGATCCACATAAAAGGGCTGCATAGCCCAATATCATCATACTTACGTGCATTATTAACCACTCCGATTGAAGAGCAGGTACTAATATTCCAGATTGGTGTATTTCAGTTAAAATACCTGAAGTAGCAAAGCCTTGGGTCAAAATAGCACTTGGTCCAGTTATTTTACTTAAAATGAAAACATTGTTTTTGAAATACGGAATTATATGAATAAGGGAGAAACTCCATGAAAGGAAAATTAATGATTCATATAAATCGCTTAGTGGGAAATGTCCTGAAGAAATCCACCGAGTAACTAATAATCCTGTTATACAGAAAAAAGTCACTATTATGCCCTTTTCTGACGAATCGTATAGTTTTACAATTTCATCGACTAAAAGGGTTATCAAATGAATTGTAATTACAATTGAAACGATCGAAAAGGAAATGTGAGTTAATATATGCTCTAAGGTTGAAAATATCATAAAAAATCTTAAAAAATAAGAGTCCCTTAATTACATAATTCGAAAATGGAAATCGGGAATTGAATTCATTATAAGATCTATTTATCCTTTTTAGAAGATGGTATGCCGCCACTCGGACTCGAACCGAGATGCATTAGCACTGCTTCCTAAGAGCAGCGTGTCTACCAATTTCACCATAGCGGCCTGTCTTGAACTCATAATAGCCTATGAATAAGCAATCGTCGAGATTGAGTAAGCTATTTTAGTTTAGTAATGATTCAAATGGATCAATAACAATAAAAAGTTGTTCAAATAGGAATTTGAGGTTGAAGGTTCATTATTTTCGATTTGAGTTTAGAGTCTTAGTTTTTTTTATTTAACCTGGGACTTTCCTATATTTTATGCTTTCCTCGAATTCCGAATTCAACTCTTGTAACTAAACCGTTCTATACTAAATTAAGGAATAGAGTTAAAAAAGTTTTTGTTTTCATTGTTTAAGCAGCAATTTATTAGTTTATTTTAGAAATCTAAAATAAAACAAAAAAGGGATTT